ATACCAAAGGTTTAGAAGACCTCTGTCCTATCCATTAGACAATGGACGCTTTTCATTTCGATTTTTTCGTCTTTTTTCATTTGACTTTCCTATTTCTTCTTTCTCAAAAAGAATCAAATTGTATGTGAGATGAGAAAATTTTTGTAATTGCGTATTCAACTCGATTATGAATTAATATTAATATAGAATATAGTATGAATTAATATAGAATATAGCGGGTAGCGGGAATCGAACCCGCATCGTTAGCTTGGAAGGCTAAGGGTTATAGTCGACGTTGATTTATCATTTTTAACGTCTCTAATTCAGAACCGAACATGAAACTTTAATTTCATTCGGCTCCTTTATGGAAAATGAAGAAATTTCCAGATCCAAATATATAAGACGGGAACGAAATTACAAAAAGAATTTCACCCATAACATCTATGTCCGCTTTTTGTATGAATGCATTTAATTCAAAATAACTTGCTTTCTAGATGATCCCTCTAGAGGAGGGGATTCTAATAATCTTTCTAGTTACTTCGTTCTCTATTTCTATTTGAGAAAATCTTAAGGAAAAAGATTTTGTTTCTACCGAGCTAAAACAAAAAAATATGTTGATTGAAGCCTTTAGTAAACTAAAGTCATCATTTAATAGCTATTTTGCTTCTCTTAAAAAAAAAAATGGAAGATTTAGTTACGATTAGAAACCTATTTTTTTATCTTAATCCATGGATCTTTTACTCATATTCATTCAATTGGATATTCATTCAATTGGAAGTATTGATCCAATTCAAAAAAAAATTCATGTTTCGTAATTTCATAATCGAAATTTTCAATTTTTAATAAACCTTTCAATACAAATCACGAGAATGTATAATTTTCCTCAAATTTTTCATTGAGAGGTAAAGGATTAATTCCTTAAAAAAAATAAAGGTTTTGATCGGAATAGTAATCAAACCGTGAGACCCTTTAACTATTTAAAGGGTTAATAAAACGAATCACACTTTTACCACTAAACTATACCCGCTACACTTCGATTATTGTATTGAAATGGAATTTTTGTCGAACACTGAAATTGAATAGAATCAAGATAGGATCATAAAAGAATCATAAAATGAAATTTAGAATATTGGCATTTTTCCTAGGAGGATTTAATCATATTCTGAAAAATCCAAATAAAATTCAAATTTAAAATATTTAAAATATAGTTAAATAACTAAAAAATAAAGTTCTATTTTTGATTCTGTTTCCTGAAAGGGTTTTGGTAGATACGGCTCAAGAAAACCGCTAAAATTATAACTATAACCGAACAAAATTGTGCAGTTTCGTTTATTCAATTTATATATGAAAATATATGAAAAAAAAAATAAGGGGGAAGAAAAGATAATAAGAAATGGCATGTTAGTTTTAGAAAGGAAACAGTTTTCTTTTATTATTCTTGTTGTTGCTTCAATAACAACGATTTTCTGATTATTATCAAATCAGATAAATCATTTTCTTTATTATTAAATTACTAATATTATATAATCCAAAAAAAGGCCTGGCGCGGTACTGATCAGGCCAGGCCGCGAATACTAAAGGCCTTTTCTTTCGCTTTGGGATGAAGAAGGATTTCTTTTTTCTTTCTACATTTTTTTTTATTTTAATTAGAAATATTGAATTGAATCTTTAGAATCTTTTTTCTTTTATCTAAATCTAACTGATTGGAATTTCAGAGAAAATAACTACTTAAAGATGTATTACAAAATATGCCTTGTATTTTTTGTATATATATATTATTTTAATAGAAATCGAATTCTTATTATATTATAGAATTCAAAATTAGCTTAAATTTTTCTTTTTTTTTTTTTAAGTATTTTTTTTTCAATGAGGAGAGATGGCTGAGTGGACGAAAGCGTCGGATTGCTAATCCGTTGTACGATTCGTTCGTACCGAGGGTTCGAATCCCTCTCTTTCCGTTTCTGTTGATGACTTACTATATTGATTATTTATTTTTTTTTTTTTTCAAACTAGATCCAAATAAATAATATATATTTTAATATTAAATTAAATAATAATATATTTAAATTAAATAATAATATATTTTAATATTAAAAATATTAAATTTAATAATATTAAAAATAAAAATACAAATTAAGGAATTGGAAAAAATAGATGAAAAATAAAGCACAAAAACCCTTTTTATTCGTCGCGTCCGGGATTACGTCCTGGATCATTAGATAGGAATCCGAAAATGAATAAAGAAACAAAGAATATCACTACTGTGTAAACAAAGAGTTTGAGAGTAAGCATTACACAATCTCCAAGATCATTTTTTTTTTTTTGAAAAAAGAAAATAGATTCTCTATTTTTATAACATATTATATCCGATTTTTTTTTATTTTTTTTTATTTAATAACCAAAACTTAACGAATACATTAGATTTAGAAATCGAAATTTTCGTAATTAAAATATAAAAAAATTTCTCATTTTATTATCTTAACTTATCAATCAATTTAATCAATAATTTTTTTATACCTACTTTTGATATTTTGAAGGATCACAATAAGGTTTTTCATTTACAGAAAAAAATAGTTAGAATGTGAAAACAAGGTGATCCGGATTGTGACTATTCGAGAATTTTTATGTTTGAATCAAGGGTTCATGCTGGAAGACTTGTCTGATTTTAGCAATTATTAGAATTGTTTTTTTTTCAAAAAAAAAATCGTTCTTTAGTACAAGATGAAGGATCTTATCGAAAACTTACAGCAGCTTGCCAAACAAAGGCTAAGAGAAAAAAGAGTAGAGGTATAACTGGCATAAAATCTACGATTGGACTCAAAAAAGCGTAGGCCTCAGGTAATTTAGCTAATAAAAAACTACTCGAATAAAGGGGGGAATTAAGACAGATCAAACTAAAGATATTAAGCATAACAGAAATTTTGTTTTTTCGATAATTGGATTTTGATTGAGTTATTGATAGAAGTGAAAAATGAAAAAAAAAAGATAGACCACAAATTCTTCTTTTTTTCGAACTTACTTACTCAACCAAACAACCTTCTATTCTCCTTTGAGAATAGAAGAAATTCTACTTTCATGCAATATTTTAATGGAATTATATGCAATGATCAATAAATTCAATTGAATTAAATATCGTCATGTGTCAAAATACTAACAATAGAATCTAATTGTTTCTTTCAATATTTTGGCTGTAATTGACGACAACTCGATAATAATATTAGTTTTTATTAGTATTAAAAAAAGTGGGGCGTGGCCAAGTGGTAAGGCATTGGGTTTTGGTCCCGCTATTCGGAGGTTCGAATCCTTCCGTCCCAGAGTAGAGTATAGAGTATAGAGTATAGAGTATAGAGTATAGAGTATAGTATAGTAAATAACATTAAATATTTAATACTAAATTATAGTAAAATTTTATTAATATTAAATAAAATACAAAATTTGGATTGTTTTAAAAGTGTAATATTGGATCGAATTTGATTCTTTTGAATAATGGATCTAACTAAGATAAATCTTATCTTTTTTGTTTTTTAAGGAAAAAGGATGATAAGTGTTCAAATGACACGTAGATACAACTGAATCTAATCTTTTGGAGATTTAGATAAGATGGGATTATAAATTACATAATTAAATAAAAAAATTTAAATTCAAAAATAAAAAGGAGTCTTTTTCGTATATCCATCTTCTACTTTACTTCTACATTTTTTATTTATTTATTCGTATATATCTTTCTTCTTATCTTTAGTCTTCTATTTTTATATTTCTTTCAATTTCTATATAATATAGTATAGATTGGATTTTTCTAATCTATATATTATACATATTTCATTTCGATTTTGGTTTTGTTATTTAGTGCTTATAAAATTTTAAATTGATAATTGGAATAATTGAGTTCAAAAAGAAACACATGAATTTCTCTTTCTTAGGGATGATCAAGTGTTATCTTTATTGTAATTGTTTGTAAAAAATTTTCATTTTTTTTTTGATTTTATGAAGTAATTCAGAAGTAATAAAGAATAAATGAAGAAAATTCATTAAAAATGAAAATAACTAAATAATAACTTAAGAAATAACTTAAGATAAGATAAGTATAGCTTAAGATAAGTATAGAAGATAAGATAGATTCGATATCTATGTACCGACTGTCTTGGCTAAACCAATGACTATTCATCATTCCATAATTGAATCAACCGTATAGCGGTTCCAAATTTGAGGAATGTTATGGTAAAACTTCGTTTGAAACGATGTGGTAAAAAGCAACGTGCGACTTGCAGGACATGATCCATTGTGGATTCTTCTATCCATCATCCTTTAATAAAGGATGCTCTTGACTCGACATCCTTTGTTCCACTCGAACCCCGCATTTTTTTGTTGGGTGTAATGGAATATGGAATATAGTACATGATGGAGCTCGAGCGGAAAATTTGGATTTTTTTCTCAAGGGAAAAGGGTCTATGGTTAGTGTCAATCAATAAGTTAGAACAACTTTGTAAATATGTCTTTGACAGAGAAATCGAAAGGATCAAAATTAATCAAATTCTCAATTCCAAAGGAATTTTTGTTGGAATTGATAAAAACCTCTTCGATCAAAAATGATATATATCGTGCGGGAATCCGCTGTTCGTATGATTTTAGTCTTTGATAGAAAGATATATTGATAGAAAGAAATAACAAAAAAGGTCTGTTGCTGCCATTTTTGTTTTTGATTAAAAATCAACGAAGTAATGTCTAAACCCAATGATTCAAAACAAAGATAAAGGATTCCGCAACAAGGAAATGCCCTTTCTATTTTAATTGTCACAACAATTAGATTTGGATCATAATGCATAATTCAAATCGATTTAGAATTTAAAGGGTATTCGAGACTGCTCAATAAACGAAAAGCAAAAGGATTTTCTTTTGGTTAAAGTTTATTCAACTTGAGTTATGAGTATACATGAGTATACAAATGATTTTCTTTTTTCGGAAAAAAAAAAGTAATTGTTAGTCTAATTCATTTGATGATTTTCAGAACTTATTTTATTTGTCGTTAGAATTTATTTCTATATACAAAATTTTCGAATAGAATCATGTTCTTTTTCTCGAGCCGTACGAGGAGAAAACTTCCTATACGTTTCTAGGGGGGGGTTGTTGATCGAATCTATCCCAATGAGCCGTCTATCGAATCGTTGCAATTGATGTTCGGTCCCGAAGAGAGGGAAGAGATTTGCGAAAAGTGGGTTTTTATGATCCAATAAAGAATCAAACTTATTTAAATGTTCCTGCGATTTTCTATTTTCTTGAAAAAGGAGCTCAACCCACAGAAACTGTTTATGATATTTTAAGGAGAGCGGGAGTTTTGGAAGAATTTCGACTTAACCAAACGAAGTTAAAAGTTAAATGAAAGTTAAATTAATGAAATAAAAAAAGAATGAGGTTGTAGTTTGGTATAGCTTTTTTCATTTTTATTTTTCTATTCATGTAGATTTTTTTTGTCGTGCCAATCCAACACAATTTTTTTTATTATAATTTCATTTCAAGTTCATTCTACCTTGTAAGTTGATTATTCATATTGACAAGAGTGTATTGAACAAATATAATTCAATCATGAAGCAAAAATAAATAAAAATTCAATCTTTCGGTCTTCTGACCAATTCGTGAAGTGTCATCTGATCTGTTTCTTTTTATGTTCAGAACTTTTTATGTTCAGAATTAATTATCAAACTTTATTTTGATTTCATGCTAATTCAGCGTTTTGATTCCAATCTCCTTTTTCTTTATTTTGATCCATATTGTATCTACATAACATATTTTTGATATATTTTTGGGGTTGCTAACTCAATGGTAGAGTATTCGGCTTTTAAGTGCGGCTATGATCTTTTACATATTCAGATGAAGCAAAGAATTCGTCTATATCAGCGGCAAAGTTTATGAGACCACGACTGATCCTGAAAGGAAATGAATGGAAAAAAGAGCATGTCGTATCAATAGAGAATTCGGAGAATATTTCATTCTTACCAAATCGGTACAAAACTTTATTTGAATTCTTCGAAGGGACCGATATGAATTCAAAATTGGGTCAATTTAATAAATGGATCGAGCCCTAATGGTCCAAATTCTAAGTAAAGAAAGAGCAACGAGTTTATCTTTGTAATTGGAATGATTGCCCGATCTAATTAGACGTTAAAAACAAATTAGTGCCGGATGCGGGAAAGTCTTCTCCCAAGAGTAGATTTTTTAGTGAATCCTAATTATTAAATTAGCCATTCCATATATGGAGATGAATGTGTATAAGAAACAGTATATTGGTAAAGAAACTTTTTCCAAAATCAAAAGAGCGGTTGGGTTGAAAAAATAAAGGATTTCTAGTCATCTTGTTTTGTTATCCTAAAACAAAAAACTAATTAGATGGAAAAAAATAGGGAATCCGTTGATGACTTTGCCTGTCTCCGGGGTGTCCATTTTTTCATAAAAAAATACCTTGTTTTAATTGTATCGCACTATGTATCATTTGATAACTCAAGAAACCCTCTATTTTCATATTTTTTTTTTCATTTTTAAATGGAAGAATTCCAAAGATATATAGAACTAGATAGATTTTGGCAACACAACTTTTTCTATCCACTTATCTTTCAGGAATATATTTACGCATTTGCATATAATCATGGTTTAAATAAATCGGTTTTGTTGGAAAAAGTAGGCGACAAAAAATACAGTTTATTGGCTGTGAAACGTTTAATTACTCGAATGTATCAACAGAATCATTTGATTCTTTCTCCTAATGCTTTTAATCAAAATGCATTTGGGGGGCACATGAAGGATTTGTATTCTCAAATGCTGTCAGAAGTATTTGCAGTCATTGTGGAAATTCCATTTTCCCTGCTGTTAAAATCTTCCCTAGAAGAAAAAAAAATAGTAAAATCTCATAATTTGAGATCCATTCATTCAATATTTCCTTTTTTAGAGGACAAATTCTTATATTTCAATTATGTGTTAGATATATTAATACCTTATCCTATCCATCTAGAAATCTTGGTTCAAACTCTTCGCTACTGGGTGAAAGATGCCTCTTCTTTGCATTTATTACGATTTTTTCTTTATGAGTATCGTAATCGTAATCGGAATAGTCGTATTACTTCAAAAAATTCCATTTCGATTTTTTCAAACAGGACTCAAAGATTATTCTTGTTCTTATATAATTTCTATGTATATGAATACGAATCTATTTTTGTTTTTCTCCGCAACCGATCCTCTTATTTACGATCAACATATTTTGAAGCCCTTCTTGAACGAATTTATTTCCACGGAAAGATAGAATATCTAGTCAAAGTTTTAACTAAAAATTGTCGGATTATCTTATGGCTTTTCAAAGACCCATTTACGCATTATATTAGATATCAAGGAAAATCAATTCTTTCTTCAAAAGGTACATCTTTTCTGATGCATAAATGGAAATATTACCTTATCAATTTTTGGCAATCTTATTTTTATGTGTGGTCTCAATCAAGAAAAATCTATATCAATCGATTATCAAAGCATTCCCTAGAC